GCATGCACGAGCCAAAGGAGGCAATTCAGAATGAAAGACATGCAAACCAGAAAGGGAGGAGCCGGCTATAGAATCCGCAGAAGAGTTTGCTTCTCTGTAAATATGGTTCACGCCTATACCAGAGTAAACCCCACGTCAGGAAAAGGCTGCGTGGAAGAGAATACCACATTGTCGCTATTGTCGCTGCAAGTGCTTGAGAATGATTCTTGTTACAGTAAGTACTGCACTTGAATTAGCTCTTTTAGCAATAGAAGTTCTTGGCCTTTGCTATTCTTGGTAAACTATCTGTAGAAGATGTTGATGCAATAACCGGTGCATGTGTTCTCGAAAGCACTCCCGGGAGAGAGTGGGTTTTTAGGTCTTGTCAGAGCCTCTACTTTGATTTATGCCGCATGTAAGGCGTAAAGATGGCAAGGAGTTCTTTCCTAAAGTAATAAAGTAATGAGGTAGTTCGCCTAGCTTGAAGGCAAGCAATAGCCTTATCAAAGTTTAAGGAAGAAGAAGAACGAACTCTAAACTCGGAATCGAATCCTTCTTCACCAGGAAAGGAAATCGCCACGACGCTGACATCTTTTCATACATACTAGACCCGGAGTACAGGCAAATTCGGAAGAAGCCGCTTACACGACTTCCACCCCTTACCAGACTTCCAATACAGACAACTCAAGCAAGAGGTTTGACATCACTCCTGCAACTGCAAGACAAAGACTCAATCAAGAACCAGAGAAACTGCAATCAACCTTAGTCAAAGACTAGCCACATCCCCTGGCTTGCACCCTGACTCTCAGTCTCAGTCAACTCAAGGTGAGAAGCGAAGGGCCAGCAACTGCACTAACTGAGGGACAGATTGAAAGCAAGAAAGAAATAGAACTTAGACAAAGAACAATAATACGATACTACAATCCGAGTCGGCAATGGGCCGGATACACATTCACTCGTTAGCGACTCCTACTAAACAGCCAGACAGAGAAGGAAAGCAATGGAGCCCGCCGGCTATTATACATTCCCTGAGACAGGAAAGCCTTCGCATACTCGCCCTCGCTCTGAGTCCCTGTCAATGACATTATTGCTTTCTCTCTCCTGTGCTTGGGTTAGTAGCCCTGGGTCAAAAGGGGACTACTCCTCCATTCATCACATGTTGTATATAGGTCTTTTCTCCAAGGGAGATGGAAGCCTCTCTCTATCCGACTTCTTCCTCTCTGGCTTTTGGGAATCTTAGTCATAGACTTTCTAAGTTCGGGTTTCTAGGTAGCTATGAGCTCTGTAGTGAATGAGTCCCTTAAGAAGGGTGAGGAAGGAAAACGAAAGACTCGAGCATAGAGAAAATTGTCGATTTATCATATAGTTGAAAGAAGGTTGGTCCAAACCCCACCAAAAAAGGCGCACGTCGGTTTCATAGAGCAAGAATTTTACTTTTTATTGCTTGCTTCCACTTTTGGCCTTCTTCTATTAATAAAGACCTGGGTGTATATATCTGGAACTATTCTTACGTAATTAGGAGTCGTTATAAAATTATCATGTACCGTGTATATAGGTGCTCGTTCTTTCAATAATGATTCTATCACTTTCATGGCTATGTATGCATCTTTCTGATGAATAAAGTTAACACATGATGAGGCTTGAGTCTTTCGCTTATCCCTTTTCGTAGTAGGTACAAGGAGAGTCACCCTTCGTTTCTTTCGGCTATGTTTTTCATAAACCATTATCACTTCTTTGTCGAAAGACATATAATCCTGTATTGTAGTGAAATAGGGTATACTATAGACAAAAGCTCTATCTTTAACTGAACAAAACCAACTAATGATTGTAATTAACTTCATCAAATTCACTATGTCTGGATATTTATAGTTCCAAAATGAATAGCTAAGTTTAGCAAGGTTAAAGCTATCCTTTCTACTTAGCAATTGACCATATGTCACCCTAATATCATTATCCATGCTGATCAATGTCTTCCCATAGATCAAAGGCATGAATAGACTTTTGAGTAGCTTTCTATCTAGCCTAGATTCAATGATTTCCATCTTTAACTTATCATTGACTTGATGATGCAAATATTCTTTAAACTCCTTGAGCAAGGACATGTATACATCCTGTATTTTACCATCAGGGTGTGGAATAAGATTCGTATTCCTAGCCATTTCTTCGTTAATCAATAAATAACTCATGATCTGATAAGCACTCGCAGCAGCATCTTGAGTTATTGGAAGCCTATTTCATTCTTGAACTCGATCGTGACTGAGGGCCTTGGCTATGAACTGAAATGGATCACTAGCATCCTTAGCGAAACTTATGAAACTCTCATCAGAAGCATGGATCAAACTATGTTTTTCCTTATACCATTGGATTGCATCATCATAAAGATCGAATTTATTATATTCTACTTAAAGGCTGCAGAAGTGGCTACTATGCCCTCTACCAAGCTTCCTTCTTGATGATGATTGTAGGCAAAGACTATGAGACTTCTAGCTAAATCACGCTCATGAAAATGCAAGATACCAGATCTGTATATTCTACCACGGAAGTCCATAAAGGCAGGCAGATAAAAGACATAACCATCGTATGCGGATGCTAGCCTGATTATGAATTCCTCATACCTGGCTTTTTGTACCCTAATAGCAAATTCTTTTAAGAGATCACTAAGGCTATATGCATCTTTTATAGCATTATTCTTGAAATAAGATATCCTGATAAGGTCGTAGGCTTCTTTCATATTCACATGTGCTAGTTTTTCAGGCATAAGAAGACCCTCTTTTTCTAAAGTTTCACGATTATTCTTAATAAACTCCAATATATTCTTATTTATCTGAAATCCTTGTTTCTGAAGCCCATTCAATATAAAGCACAATTCCTTAGAATCATTTATTTCTATATTGAAATTGCTTAGGTTACGGGATGATAAAAGATGAAACCTATTATATATATCTAACGTAGGTCTGCTTAAGTAACCACCTATCATATCCGATAACATAAAACGATTATTTTGATCTATTTCTGATTTGTATTCCCAATTTAAAGGAGGGCTAACCATTGGAAAATTGAGTTTCAACGGGAGAAGACTTAACTCAAAATTACATATAGCGAATCAATTCGTTTTCAAATATCCCTTTCCTTTCTCTTTCACAACAGCTTTAGTATTATTTTGTGAAATAGATTCAATATAGATCAATTTTCTTTCTATCATGAACTCGAGCAATTTAATACCTATTTCATATTTCTAATCTTTTTTATGATTGTCCTTACTACTATCAACTCTAATACTTGTTTTTGTACTACTATTATTATTATCCAATTCTTTCTTTTTGATTATATTAGCTTGTGTTCGAACTGTTTTATCTAGCGTGTCCAACAATGTAGATACCCTCACAACCGAGGACTCTTCAATACTGTTGTACAACAACCCTAGGACATGTATAATGATTGCTTCAAGCGTATATTGACCAAACTGAGAAATTGTACTATTATAAACCTTTTTAGGTAGGTTTCTATATAAATAATCTTTAGCGCATAAAAGATCCTTTCCTATCAATAGTTTTATTAAGTTAGGAGTCTAAGAAAAGATATTAGACTCATCGAATTTCATAGTTAGATCTTCAATCCTCATCTGTAACTGATATAACTCATTTTCAGATAGCTCTCTATTCTTGTACTGATTCAATAATGAATAAATGAGTGAATTATATCTTAATCTATCAGTTTGATCGAATACTTAAAAATTCAGATGCATGTATAATTGGTTCAAAAATTCATTAATGAAAGTCTTATTATCTGTATTCCCCTGTCTATCACTGCAATAATTTCTCAAGGTACACCTTCTGGTATACGTCATTTGAACTCTGCTCACATAATACGTTTCATTTGCATTTCTAAACCATCCCGAAACCTTCACTAGCATTTTTCTTTAGTTTGACTGATAAGAACGATCTACTACTACGATAAAAAGAAGCTAAAAGACACAGCTGGTACGACGAACTATACCTAACTATTTGGCTAATCATATCTTCTTTATTTATATTAGGAAATTCTATCGATTTATTGTTCAACTTTACCTTAGGTTCATAATAGATACGAATGAAGACTTAATCATAGCGTCCTGATATTGTTCGCCGTATAACCTCACTAGTCGTTCTATCATATCATATACCAGCTTTTTGGGTACTCTATTACCTACAAGATCACACAAGGGAATAGCCTTACCTAAACCTAAAGTCAATGACATTTCGCCTGATGATGGTAATTTCATAGTATAACCTATAGTCAATTTCAAATAATCAGATTCTACTATATTGTAAGAGTACATTGAGATCAATTGTATGAAGGCCAATGTTAGAACTTAAAAATCAACAGCTCGAAAGCCTTGTTCATTGGATTGGCTCTAAGAGCCATCATTGCCGAGACAGAGATGGCTAAATTCGTCGCTCTAGCGATACTTTGAAGGGCTTCACGATAGATACCATTACTGGGGTCCAATCTCGGTGATTCTTTTGTCCCCGTGTACGTGTACAAGAAAATGGGCAAGAAGGAATGGAATGAGTCTCCGTTCTTCCACTTACCGTACCTCCTGTATTGAAGAAAAGGCTAGGCTTGTCAAATCAACCTTTGCCCAGCCAGCGACGGTTTGGGCTTTTACACTCCCGCGCATCAGAGGCGCTATCTGCGGGAAAGTCATGAGCTGTTCGGTTCGAGGTCGAGTGAGTTGGAAGGTCCCTTTCAAAATCAATCACCCAAGTCTCGGTTGAGAAGTGGGCTTTGTCTGGTCTTCATCTATCGATTTACATGTTCAAAAATGGAGTTCATGTTCCGGGTTTGTTATTCCCATTCATAAACAGAATAGGCAACTCTTCCACCTCCGAAGGTGTCTCTAGCCTACTTAAGAGCCTACCTTTCCTTTAGAGCGATCTCCCTTTACTCAAGAGTAAGGCTTTGCTCTATTTCCGTTATCTGCTATCTGCGATCAAGTCTACGAGCCTCTGCTCTATCAGCTTCCCCGGAATCCTCAAAAGCCCATCCAGGGTGATTTATCACAAGGGGTAAAAAAGAACGAGTTCTAGAGTTAGCAGCTCTCTTCGTTCCCTAGCGGGATATCTCCAATCGTATAGAAAGGCCTGTCCTTTCAGAAAGAGAAAGGGTGATTATAAGGTGTCTTCAAAAGAGGCAATTCCCTCTCAACTGAATGATTGAACCAGGACAAATCAAACAAGGCCATGGGTCAACCCCAGCTGGCTCTCTCTGAGCCTGCGGGTTACTCAATGGGAATCTAGGAAAGCACTTACTCTAAACCTTCCTTTGGTCTTAGGAGATGAATTAGCTCAGTAGCTTCCTTAAGCCATATCAAACCTACCAATAGCACAGATTGGAGTATTACCGGAGATCTCTAACCAATAGCACGGATTCAGCAAAGCATAGAAGTCCACACCCTCTCTTCTACTAGAATCCTACAGCTATGAAATGCAGGATTTAGCTGGTTTAACTGTTCGACAAGGACCATCTTAGCCCCGAAAAGGAAAGAGTCGAGCTGTCCGTGCGGGCCATTCATAAGCTGTTTCTCTACTACAGGAAGAATCCCTTGCTCTTTCTAAGCGGTTTAACGAAGTCGTCATATGAATCTGATTCACTAAGCTTGGGCAGAATAAATCCGGGATTTAGTGAACTAAGTAGGTTTCAATCCACTAGTCTAAGGACTTGCAATCCAGCATACAAGTTTCAAGCAAAAGCTGTTCGCTCGTAAGCAGTGGAATAATAATAGAACTGTAGAAAGGAATAACTCTCTCCCTCCAGGAACGATATAGTTTAACTAGTCCTGCTGCGGCTCATATGGATATTACAGAGTGCAAAGGGTTCCAAACCTCGACTCGTACGTATGCAGTCTTTGTTGAAACAGTTGCTAATCTTTCACTTTTAATCGAAACTGAAGCTACGGTCGCTCTCCTTCGTTCCTTTTCTTCGCTCAGTGGGACTTCGTTAGCCCTGGTGGCCTTTTCGATAAATGAATGGTAGCTATCAGATAGCCCGAGAGTTGTTAGCTGTCTTCCCCGTTTAGCCGCAGAACTAGAAAGTAAGAACTGCCCTAGGCCTTCTCAGTCGGCGCTTCCTTATCATGAATAGGAAGAGGTTTGAAGAAAGCCAATGGGACACCTCAAGACTAGGACTTTCAAAAGGACTTCTCTTCGGTCAGGCGAGTAGAGGATACGCTTTGTCGCCTTCTGAGCTCTACGAAAGAACTCTCGCTTTCTAAACCCATAGGCCTAAGCCGAAAAGGTGGACGGGTAGAGGAGCGAAAGTAAGCCTACAACTAGGCAGCCGATTGCTAGGACCGACAGTAGCAGTAAGACTTCCAACCATTAGCAAGGCAAGTTAACTTGAAGCAAGAACTCTTAGGCAAGGAGGGGCGTAGCCTCTTTCGAGATTCGAAGAATGGCGTATAAAAAGAGTAGTCAGAGGCAATTCGCTAATATGGAGCTGTTTATATCGGCTGAAGGAAGAGTCAATAGGTGCACCAATCAGCCATGGGATAGGACAACTCCGGATCTTCTGATCTTGTGGCAACCGGTCGATGGTCAACAAAGGATCCTGTCTCAAAGGACATTTTCGTGGACTGTATCGCCATCTTAGGACCCTTGAGGGAACCTTTGCTGGGTCTGGAAACGTGCTAAATAACGCATTTTTTGAACCGGAAAGTCTGTATCGACTAAGAACCTAACCTACAAAGGGGTTGACCTCGGAACCCCAAAACCAGGGACTCATCTCGGATTCATCCAGTTTGGATAGTTAGAAGACTGGGCTGTAGAGGAAAAGAATCTCTATGACCTTCTGACTTTCTCGTGAACAGCCTTTAGTGGTTAGAGAAGGGGCAGCTTTGTAACCTGATCTTGGGATAATAGGTGCATGGGGAAGGTCACCTACAACTTTTCAATCGTAATGCAAGAAGGAAGTCTTTCTTTTTTGCCTTCTATCGCGGTGGGATATTTTGATCTTGAACTCAATCGTACTGTCTATGATGTCGTACTGTCGGAGTTCATTCGGAGATGTCTTTGCTTTCGTTTCTGAATTCGTAGATTGCCCTTCTTTCTTCTCTTCATTATTCCATTCCCGTTCATAAGAATGCTTTTTTCGTACAAAATTGATTCAACCCTCCTCAACGTGGTAAGAACGTTAAGCCGTCAATGCCAGCACAAAAGACAAATATTCCGAATATCGTCGGTGACGTTAGCAGCCATATCTTCAGATAAGAAATAGTCATTGCGTGAAGTCTATGCATTACGAACGAAATACTTAGGTCTTAGGTGTGTTGTACCTGATCGATTAATCCAGCGAGATGTTCTATCCCAGGATACATTTCCAGACATTTCCTGAGGGCTTTTCTCGGATCAGTCTTGAATGCTTTCCTTTTCAACCGGAAAATAGCTGATCAATGAACATCGTCTTCGCCGGCACCTATCACGGTTTTAGAGTATGAAGGGCTTTATGCCGTGCCTTTCCTTTAACCGAAAAACCGGAAAAGAA